CCCCTTTTTACCGTAAGGATTCGAACTAAACAATTTGTGTCTCACTTGATCATTAGTCACGGAGAGGTCAGAAATAGATCTCCGTTCAACAGAATGAACATTCATTTGATCTTGATCCTTGTGGAGCGAAAAAGGCACTATACTGGATCTGCACAGAGATCCTGATAATATCCATAAATGACTTGTTTTGGGTAAGAGATGAACATTACCATATTTATATTCAGGTGCATGGTACACATCGGTACTCCAGTGCATTTCTCCCTCTGAGTCAGAATAAATATGTTTTCTAACTTTCTCTTTAACTTTATTAAAATTGAAAGTGGATGTTCCAGCGCGAATCTCAGCAATCACTTGTTCTGATTCTACATATTGATCATTTTGAACTAAAAGAAAACTTTTGGGTGGAATATTCACATTATGTAGAATATCGTGACTCTCAATAGTTACATACAGGTCTATATAACATAGAAAAGCAGGATGCCCATGACGTGTACGTGTGGGATGAACCAAATCCTCATTGAATTTGATTTTTCCCTTAAAAGGAGCTCGTACATGTTCTGCAGTACCACCTGTGAATACTCCACCGGTATGAAAGGTTCTTAATGTTAGTTGAGTCCCCGGTTCGCCGATTGATTGACCCGCAATAATACCTACTGCTTCTCCTAATTCGACCAGGTCGCCATGAGTGGGACTCTGACCATAACATAATCGACAGATCCAAGATATACTCCTGCAAAGAAAGGGGGTTCGAATATATATTGGTTGTGTTCGAAAGGTTATGAATCGAGTGACAAGTCCAACCCCAATATCTTTATTTTGAGCGGCAATGCAACGTAGGCCCATATATATATTGTATGCTAATACACGACCAATTAGTGTTTGGACCCAAATTCTTTCCGTCATCCCATTTCTAGGACTCACGGAAATGCCTCGGGTAGTGCCACAATCTGTTCTACGTACAACAATGTGTTGAACTACTTCAACAAGTCTACGCGTGAGGTATCCAGCATCTGATGTTCGTACAGCAGTATCCACAACTCCTTTGCGGGCTCCGTAGCAGGAAATGATATATTCCGTTAAAGAAAGTCCTTCGCGTAAATTGCTTTGAATCGGTAAATCAATCATTTGTCCTTGGGGATCCGACATTAATCCTCTCATACCTACTAATTGGTGTACCTGAGATGCATTTCCTCTAGCTCCCGAAAAGGACATTATATGGACTGAATTAGAAGGATCAGTCATCCTAAAATTAGGATGCATTTCTTGTCTCAAATATTCACTTGTAGCATACCATATCTCAATGGATTGGCGTAATTTTTCTACTGTGTGTACATTCCCATAATGATGGTGCTTTTCTAAAATGAAACTTTGTTGTTCAGCATCTTGGACTAGCCACCCCTTAGAAGGTACTGTTAAAAGATCATCAATTCCTAATGAAATGGATGTAGCAGTGGCTTGCTGGAAACCCAGAGTCTTTACTTGATCCAGGGTGTGCGATGTATATGCCATTCCGAAGTGATCTATTAATCTGCTAATAAGTCGTTTCATGGCAGACCCATCTATCGCTTTATTGTAAAAGAACAGATCAGCCCATTCTGCCATAAGTACTTCTCTATTCCGCTGAGTAGGATTCGCCAATGGGTTTGAGTCAGTGATTCGAAGACCTCCTTTACTGGATCTCGATTCATGTAGAAATTAAGGAATTATGATTCCAGTTGAACCGGAGAGATCAAAATTCCCGCGGTATTACAGAATTCCTTAGCTTAGGTACCGTATGAGTAGGCCTGACAAAACCCCTGTATGGCTTCTTCTATTTCTCGAGAAAAAGAAATATGACCAACAGTGGTTCGGGTGTATATACAAAGGGTTTGTTTTTTTATACGTCTTACTATTAGATAGTGCCCATAAATTTCATGATAGGTACCCAAAGATTCATATTGAACTTCGACAGGAACTTCTCTTGAGGCAATGACACGTTGATCTAGTCGCCACCGAAGCCACAAAGGACTATCTAAATTGATTCGTTTCTGCTGATAAACTATAAGTACATCATAGGAACTACAAAAATAGGGCTCTTTCTCTTTCGTAGTATATTTATACTTATAATCATTAACTGTTTCATTTTGATAGTTTATGCGATTCCATGGATTATACCTATTTGCACAAATACCTCGACGATTCCCGATCGTTAATACATAGAGTCCAATAAGCATATCTTGGGTTGGTACCGAAATGGGATCTCCAATAGCCGGAGAAAAGAGATTCATATGAGAAAACATAAGTAAACGAGCCTCCGCTTGCGCTTCCAAAGATAAAGGTACATGAACAGCCATTTGATCCCCATCAAAGTCTGCATTGAATCCTTTACGAACTAATGGATGTAAACAAATAGCACGTCCACCCCCTAAAATGGGCTGGAACGCCTGTATGCCTAATCTATGCAGGGTGGGCGCTCTATTCAACAATACAGGATGCCCCTGCATAACTTCTTGAAGTATTT